GGTGCTTTTTCAACTCTCTCAAACTGGAATATATTCCAAACATATATGCCATGGTTCCTTACTTCGACAGGATACAAATATCTAAATTTGATATTTTTAGATACTTTTTCAGGCCTATTGCCGATACTAAGTAGCAGCCAAAAATTTGTATCTGTTTTTCATGATATTATGCATGGATTAGATATATCATGGCAAATTCTTCATAAAAAATTGTATCTTCCACAATGGAATCTGATAAGTGAGATTTCGAGTAAGTGTTTACATAATCTTCTTCTGTCCAAAGAAATATTTCATCGAAATAATGAGTCGCCATTGATATCGACACATCTGAGATCGCCAAATGTTCGGGAGTTCCTCTATTCAATCCTTTTCCTTTTTCTTGTTGCTGGATATCTCGTTCGTACACATCTTCTTTTTGTTTCTCCAGCCTATAGTGAGTTACAGACAGAGTTCGAAAGGGTCAAATCTTTGATGATTCCATCATACATGATTGAGTTGCGAAAACTTCTGGATAGGTATCCTACATCTGATACATCTGAACTGAATTCTTTCTGGTTAAAGAATCTCTTTCTAGTTGCTCGGGAACAATTAGGAGATTCTCTAGAAGAAATACGGGGTTCTGCTTCTGGGGGCAACATGCTAGGGGGTGGCGGTCCCACTTATGGGGTCAAATCAATACGTTCTAAGAATAAATATTTGAATATCAATCTCATCGATATGATCGATTTCATAAGTATCATACCAAATCCCATCAATCGAATCGCTTTTTCCAGAAATACGAGACATCTAAGTCATACAAGTAAAGAGACCTATTCATTGATAAGAAAAAGAAAAAAGGTGAACGGTGATTGGATTGATGATAAAATAGAATCCTGGGTCTCGAACAGTGATTCGATTGATGATAAAGACAGAGAATTCTTGGTTCAGTTCTCCGCCTTAACGACAGAAAAAAGGATTGATCAAATTCTATTGAGTCTGACTCATAATGATCATTTAGCAAAGAATGACTCTGGTTATCAAATGATTGAACAACCGGGAGCAATTTACTTACGATACTTAGTTGACATTCATAAAAAGTATCTAATGAATTATGAGTTCAATACATCCTGTTTAGCAGAAAGACGGATATTCCTTGCTCATTATCAGAAAATCACTTATTCACAAATCTCCTGTGGGGCTAATAGTTTTCATTTCCCATCTCATGGAAAACCTTTTTCGCTCCGCTTAGCCCTCTCTAGGGGTATTTTAGTGATAGGTTCTATAGGAACTGGACGATCCTATTTGGTCAAATACCTAGCGACAAACTCCTATGTTCCTTTCATTACAGTATTTCTGAACAAGTTCCTGGATAACAAGCCTAAGGGCTTTCTTATTGATGATAGTGACGATATTGATGATAGTGACGATATCGACCGGGACCTTGATACGAAGCTGGAGCTTCTAACTATGATGAATGCGCTAACTATGGATATGATGCCGGAAATAGACCGTTTTTATATCACCCTTCAATTCGAATTAGCAAAAGCAATGTCTCCTTGCATAATATGGATTCCAAACATTCATGATCTGGATGTGAATGAGTCGAATTATTTATCCCTCGGTCTATTACTGAACTATCTCTCCAGGGATTGTGAAAGATGTTCCAATAGAAATATTCTTGTTATTGCTTCGACTCATATTCCCCAAAAAGTGGATCCCGCTCTAATAGCTCCGAATAAATTAAATACATGCATTAAGCTACGAAGGCTTCTTATTCCACAACAACGAAAGCACTTTTTCACTCTTTCATATACTAGGGGATTTCGCTTGGAAAAGAAAATGTTCCTTACTAATGGATTCGAGGCCATAACCATGGGTTCCAATGTACGAGATCTTGCATCACTTACCGATGAGGCCCTATCGATTAGTATTACACAGAAGAAATCAATTATAGACACTAATCTAATTAGATCTGCTCTTCATAGACAAACTTGGGATTTGCGATCCCAGGTAAGATCGGTTCAGGATCATGGGATCCTGTTCTATCAGATAGGAAGGGCTGTTGCACAAAATGTACTTCTAAGTAATTGCTCCATAGATCCTATATCTATCTATATGAAGAAGAAATCATGTAACGAAGGGGATTCTTATTTGTACAAATGGTACCTCGAACTTGGAACGAGCATGAAGAAATTAACGATACTTCTTTATCTTTTGAGTTGTTCGGCCGGATCGGTCGCTCAAGACCTTTGGTCTCTACCCGAACTCGATGAAAAAAACGGGATCACTTCTTATGGACTCGTTGAGAATGATTCTGATCTAGTTCATGGCCTATTAGAAGTAGAAGGCACTCTGGTGGGATCCTCACGGACAGAAAAAGATTGCAGCCAGTTTGATAATGATCGAGTGACATTGCTTCTTCGGCCCGAAGCAAGGAATCCGTTAGATATTATGCAAAATGGATCTTGGTCTATCGTTGATCAGAGATTTCTCTACGAACAATACAAATCGGAGTTTGAAG